ATTTCATGAATCTAAGTGGAATAAGCAAAGTGGATTCCTTGTTGGTTAGTCGAGTTCCAATGAAAACCACACAATTGAAGGAAATGTCCGAATTTGCTATTTAGAAAATCAATAAACTAAGGTTTTGTCGTTCTAGATATCGGATTCAACGGAAACAATTACAGCAGTAGGGGGGGGGAAATCAAAAAACAAGTCGAGCAAAATTATACAAAGTTATATATAAGTTGCTACCCCCCCCTTAGTCTTTCTTTAATTGAATTTCGTTTGATTAGACGGAAGTTACTTAAAAACTTCCGCTTTCTTTAAAAGATTCTGAACAGTTCCTGTGGGTTGAGCACCTTTTTCAAGGAAATATAGAATAAGAGGAACGTTTAAATAAGTTTGATTCTTCATTGGATCATAAAACCCCACTTTTCTAAGATCTTTTCCTTCTCTTCGGCATCGAACATCAATTGCAACGATTCGATAGACGGCTCATTGGGATAAATGTAGATGACCAACACCCCCCCTAGAACCGTATAGGAAGTTTTCTCCTCGTACGGCTCGAGAAAAATGATTTGCTTCGAAGTTTTGTCTATGTATGCAATTCTAATAAATTAAATGACAAATGGGCCTAGAAAATCAATTAGACTCTGATTTCAGTCTTTTTTCCTTCCTGAAAATGAAAAAGAAACCATTCGTACTCATAACTCAAGTTGGATAACTCTCAAATAGCTCAAAGGAAAAATCTTTAGTCACTTTCATTTATTGAGTGGTCTTTAACCCCTTTTGTTTTGTTTGTCTTTTGTCTCGTTTCAAATTCTATTTGGATTCTTTAGTCTGATCCAATTAGTGAGACTATCGAGACAATTAAAAAGGTCTTTCCTTGTTCTTAGATCCTTTATCCTTATTTTAAATCATTGGGTTTAGACATTACTTCGGTGCTTCTTAATCCTTTCAAAGTGGCAGCAACATACCCCTTTTTTTTTTTGATTTCTTTCTATCAAAGAATCCTACGGACAGTTGATTCACGTGTGATACACTTTGAATCGAAAAAGTTTGCTAAATTCTAACAAGTCTTGCTTTTGAATTGGAAACTTGCTCGAATTGGATCCTTTCGATTTCTATATATGGAAGATACGTTTACGAAGTTGTTCCGATTAATTGGCATTAACCCTAGATCCTTGCCCCCGAGAAATGAATTAATCCTTTCTACTCGAGCTTCATCGTGGACTATTTACAACCCAACAAAAAATCGAGTGTAACAGAACAAACAATGTCGAGCCAAGAGCACTCTCATCCTTAGATAAATCGAAAATGGTGGATGGAAAAATCCACAACGGATCGTGTCCTTCAAGTCGCACGTTGCTTTCTACCACATCGTTTCAAACGAAGTTTTAACATAATATTCCTCTAATTTGGAACCGGTATGGAATTGATTCAATTATGGAATCATGAATAGTCATTGGTTCAGTTGTACATAGACATCGTAATCTAGGCTTTTTCTTCTATATATGATAATATGATATGAAACGATTTTTCTGAAAAAGTCTTAGCAAGACAGCATCTTTCACATACATAAATAATATATAGATAATATAGATAATAGCAAGAAATCGAAATATATAAACGAATAACTCTTTTAATCTGCATCTTCAAGTGACTCAACAGGATAGATTAAACGATTTCCTACTTTTTGAGTACCAAATAAAGATTCCACTTACAAGCAATCATTAAAAATATTTAATAAAAATAGTTCTAATTGAAATTGAAAAAGTTTCCTATTTAGACATCATTATTTAATTTGAAGAAAATTGGACAATAAGCATGACGTTTGATCTTCATAGGAAGATAAGTCTTTCTTTTTGAATTGACTCATCACTTTTAAATAGATAAAAGAAAAACGAAATCCAATTTTTTTTCATGAGATGGATAAAAAAATGATCTAAGTTCAGATTTGAATCTTTATTCTTTTCATCTGATTACGAAAATCAAATTACGAAAATCAAAAAAATAAGGAGGGTTTTTCGTATCTATCAGATAGACTGAAGAGTTGTCACTGTTATAGATATTCTATTCTATAATATAGAATTTAAATAATTTAAGGTATCAAAAATCTTTTTCACAAAAACCGAAAAATTATTGTCATTGAAATAGAACGATACATACCATATAAGCGAAATATTTCCTCATTTTATATATTTTAGATGATATATATTTATAGATTTTGTTTAACATGGGATTAAGTAATATTTCACAATAATCGACTCTTATCATAAAGTGAATAAAAGGGTGATAGGGAAAATCACCCCTGCCTCAATTGTTCTGTAGATTTCCAATTTTTACTTAGAACCAAACACGAAATACCTAAATAAAATGAGATTCAAAGAAAATATATCGGCTCCATAACATATTTCTATATGATATGTAACTTGATCATTTGTTAATGAGATTCGAACAGACACAGATATTAAAATAAATACGGATTTACTCCTATCCACTGACTTACTTCTTTCTATAGTCATAATGGAGCATAAAAAAATGGATATGTACTGGGACGGAAGGATTCGAACCTCCGAATGGCGGGACCAAAACCCGTTGCCTTACCACTTGGCCACGCCCCATTTCAATTTCTAATCTACACTAAGAAACAATAATATTGGTATTGGTTGTTTGTCAACTCCAGTCCAAATATCTATATATCTATAGAATAGATTGGTACTAGGATTTTGATACATATAGATATAGAATTCAACTTAATTTATTGATCATTACATAGAATTCAATTAAGATATTGTATGAAAGTATGATTTCTTCTATTCTCCTTTGAGAATTGGAGGATTTTTGATTGGGTGGGTTCAAAGAAAAAGAAGGATTTTTTGTCTACCTTACTTACTTTCTTCCTTGTTCCTTATATCAAAAACTCAATCAAAATGCAATTATCTCCAAGAACAAAATGTCTGTTATGCTTAATATCGTTAGTTTGATCTGTATTAATTCTGCCCTTTATTCGAGTAGTTTTTTCTTCGGCAAATTGCCTGAAGCGTATGCTTTTTTGAATCCAATCGTAGATGTTATGCCAGTCATACCTGTGCTTTTTTTTCTCTTAGCTTTTGTTTGGCAAGCTGCTGTAAGTTTTCGATGAGATCCTTAATAATAATATCTTAGAAAATGCATGATTTCTTCGAGAAAAATTCTAACAATTGAGAAAATCAGATAAGTTTTAGAGTATGAATCCTAGATTAGCACACTGAAATTCTTGGATAGTCGCCATAAATCCGGCTTACCCCCATTTCCTCATTTTTGACCCCCTTTCCAGTGAAAGACCCTAACCCCATTAGGGTCTCCCACAATATCGAATTTGGATATGAAAGAAGTTTTTGATAATGAAAAACAAATGAATTTGTGACAATTCATGAAAAAAAACCTGATTTCGTGGTGTCAAAATAGGATATGTGGTAGAAAAATGGAAGATCTATTCTCTTTTTTTTTCCAAAAAATCATCTTGGAGATTGTGTAATGCTTACTCTGAAACTCTTCGTTTATACCGTAGTAATATTTTTTGTTTCTCTCTTTATCTTTGGATTCCTATCTAATGATCCGGGGCGTAATCCTGGACGTGAAGAATAAAATCCAAAAGGTTTTCCTTGGGAAATTTTCCAATTTTCTTAGGATTTTATCTATTCCACACGCTTAACTAAGATTTTCAAAATTGAAAAATAAAATAAAGCAAGTCATTAACGGAAACGGAAAGAGAGGGATTCGAACCCTCGGTACAAATAACTCGTACAACGGATTAGCAATCCGACGCTTTAGTCCACTCAGCCATCTCTCCCAATTGCAAAAGATAATTACTACATTACACATAATGTAAGGAGTCTTTCTCTCTCTTTTTTCTCTATTCTAAACTAAAAGAGGGGCTCGAGCCCGCCACTAATCGAACTAAAGAAAAATAAGGAAGACCTCCTTGTGTTGATTTTGTTCGAAAGGCCCTTGTTATTCTGATGGCCTGGCCTGGTCAGTACCTAGCCGGGCCTTTTTTTTTTGTTCTAACGAATTATAGATAAATAATGATTTATCTGATATCTGATTTGAAAACACAAATATTTTTTTTATTATATTATTATATTCAATTGAATATTTTATATTCAAGCAACAACAAAAAGAATAAAAACTGTTTCCATTTTTTTTTCTTGTTATATTTTATTTCATTTTCCGAACTAAAAAAGAAACTATAGATTCTGGACAATGCATTTTTCTGTTATGATTGTAGTGTTTTTTTTGATCCGTATCTATCTTCTTTCAGCAAAAAAGAAAACTTTAGTTATTTAATTTCAATTAAATGAAGCCTCTTTTCCGAATCTGATTAAATTTTTATCTACCCACGAAAAAGTTCAACACTCCAAGTTTGATGATTCTTTAATGATCCTATCTTGATCATGCTCAATTATCTTGTTCGACAAAAGCTCCATTTGTATACAATAATCATATTGTAGCGGGTATAGTTTAGTGGTAAAAGTGTGATTCGTTCTATTAGCCCTTTAATAGTTAAAGGGTCTTTCGGTTTTATTCATATTCCGATCAAAAACTTTATTTCTTAAAAGGATTTAATCCTTTACCTCTCAATGATAAAGTCGAGAAAAAAATACACATTCTCGTGATTTGTATCCATGAGTCACTTATAAATTGAAAAGTTGGATTATGAAATTGCGAAACATAATTTTTGAATTGGATCAAGACTTCCAATTGAATAAGTATGAGTAAAGGATCCATGGCTGAAGATAAAAAGTCAATTTCCAATCGTAACTAAATCTTCCATTTTTTTTTGGATGTCTAAAGAAAGAAATTGAAGCAAAATAGCTATTCAACGATGTCTTTGGTTTACTAGAGACATCGCCATATTGTTTTAGCTCGGTGGAAACAAAATCCTTTTCCTTAGGATCCTCTCAAATAGAAATAGAGAACGAAGTAACTAGAAAGATTGTTAGAATCACCTTCTTCTAGAAGGATCATCTAGAAAG